AATGGAATGGTTTTGAAAAAAAAAAACAAAAAAAATTTGCATATCGAACTCGAAGTGCCATGCTATTATTACTTAATATTCATATGGCGAAGGCATAGTCTTTTATTTGAGAAAGAAAAGACTCATTGGCACCAAGCGTGAGGGAATGCTAGACGTTTGGTAATTTCCCCTCCTGCCAAAATAAAGGATCCCATTGAAGCGGCTAATCCCATGCATACTGTCTGTACATCTGGTTGTACAAATTGCATAGTATCATAAATAGCTATTCCGGGTATTACCCATCCGCCCGGAGAATTTATAAACAGATACAAATCTTTGTTATCGTGCTCTATACTGAGATATACCATAAGGCCAATAAGTTGATTCGATATTTGACTATCAACCTCTTGGCCTAAAAAAAGTAGTCTTTCCCGATAAAGTCGGTTGATTAGGATACAATTTTATCCCTTAAGAGCCGTACATGCACCTTTTGATGCATACGGTTCACCAAAAATCGCAAAAAGGAATCAATGTGTAAATTTCAACGCTCTTTCCTTTTTCATAATGGACTTTTTCGAACTTCTAACGAAAGGTCTTTTTCTTACATTTTTCAAGAAAGACGACTTTTGACCCCTTATATCTATATTATATATCTATATTATATCTATATTAATTTATATTCTATTATAATAGAATATAAGAAAAAAAAAAAATAAAAAAAAATAATGTACTAACCTTATTGAACTAACTTCTCATTGATGTATTGTTTTCATCGAGATCGGATCCAAATCGCAATGTAATTTTCTTGTTTCTGAATGAGCTTCTTCAATTCTTTAATTCTTTTAGGTTTCTGTTCCTACTCGGAGTAAAGATCTGCCCGATTTGGATTTGCACATATAGGACAAATACTGCAATACCACGTCTTTTTGCTACGACTTCCCTTTTTCTGAATTTCTTATTTCATGTTTTCTGCAAAATATATGACATGATAAAAGTAGTAATCGTAGATATATTACCAATTGGTTTTTTTTCTAAACAGAGCCTGGATGCTTCACTTTATTGGTCCAAGCAAGCCAACCATAAATTATTCTAAATTTAGAATAGTAATCTGGATACCCCCCCCAAAAAAAACCAAAAAATCGATCTAATTGCACTTCATTACACTTCACGCTCAAAATTTTTGATGATTCAATCAATCTTTTTGGGGGTGAAAGAGAGGATATCTCGATCGGGGGAGAGAACGGGGAAATCCCATATGGCTCAATATATCTGAAAAGTCACACTATATGTCAACCCAAGATGCATCTTCCTCTCCAGGACTTCGAAAGGGTACTTTTGGAACACCAATAGGCATTAAATGGAGAAAAAGAATGAAGTAGAATATCTCACTTTGATGTGGAAACGTAAGAATGGGTTTATTGTGTTAAAAATGATTTGTCTTTATCATATTGTATTTATAAATCATAAATAAAAAGGGAAGACCAAATGAATAAAGGAAAGTTCTTACGAATAGGTCCTTTGAGTGATAAACAAATATGTCTGCATTCATTGATATAAACACTCATATAAAATAGGGCAACCCCCCCCCACCATTGCGTATTGTTACTTATCGGGTATAGAATAGATCTGCTTCTTTTTGTTCCTACGAAGATAATTGTTCCATTATTACTAAAAAACTAGAACAAATATTAATCCTTTACCCGAGAGAATCTACTGAAAAAAAAAGGGGGGGTCCATAGTATAATTTTTTCCAGTGCAATAAAGTTACATAGTGTCTATTTTTTGTTGATATAAGAGGTATTCTCATGGGTTTGCCTTGGTATCGTGTTCATACCGTTGTATTAAATGATCCCGGCCGTTTGCTTTCTGTCCATATAATGCATACAGCTCTGGTTGCTGGTTGGGCCGGTTCGATGGCTCTATATGAATTAGCAGTTTTTGATCCCTCTGATCCTGTTCTTGACCCAATGTGGAGACAGGGTATGTTCGTTATACCCTTCATGACTCGTTTAGGAATAACCAATTCGTGGGGCGGTTGGAGTATCACAGGGGGGACTATAACGAATCCGGGTATTTGGAGTTACGAAGGTGTGGCCGGGGCACATATTGTGTTTTCGGGCTTGTGCTTTTTGGCGGCTATCTGGCATTGGGTCTATTGGGATCTGGAAATCTTTTGTGATGAACGTACAGGAAAACCTTCTTTGGATTTGCCAAAAATTTTTGGAATTCATTTATTTCTTGCAGGGGTGGCTTGTTTTGGTTTTGGCGCATTTCATGTAACAGGATTGTATGGTCCTGGAATATGGGTGTCCGATCCTTATGGACTAACCGGAAGGGTACAACCCGTAAATCCCGCATGGGGTGTGGAAGGTTTTGATCCTTTTGTTCCGGGGGGAATAGCCTCTCATCATATTGCAGCAGGAACATTGGGCATATTAGCGGGCCTTTTCCATCTTAGTGTGCGTCCACCCCAACGTCTATACAAAGGATTGCGTATGGGAAATATTGAAACCGTCCTTTCCAGCAGTATCGCTGCTGTCTTTTTTGCAGCTTTTGTTGTTGCTGGAACTATGTGGTATGGTTCAGCAACTACCCCGATTGAATTGTTTGGTCCCACTCGTTATCAATGGGATCAGGGATACTTCCAGCAAGAAATATATCGAAGAGTTGGTGCTGGGCTAGCCGAAAATCAAAGTTTATCAGAAGCTTGGTCTAAAATTCCTGAAAAATTAGCTTTTTATGATTACATCGGCAATAATCCGGCAAAGGGGGGATTGTTTAGAGCGGGCTCAATGGACAATGGAGATGGAATAGCCGTCGGTTGGTTAGGACATCCTATCTTTAGAGATAAAGAGGGGCGTGAACTTTTTGTACGTCGTATGCCTACTTTTTTTGAAACATTTCCGGTTGTTTTGGTAGACGGAGACGGAATTGTTAGAGCCGATGTTCCTTTTCGAAGGGCAGAATCGAAGTATAGTGTCGAACAAGTAGGTGTAACTGTTGAGTTCTATGGTGGCGAACTCAATGGAGTCAGTTATAGTGATCCCGCTACTGTGAAAAAATATGCTAGACGTGCTCAATTGGGTGAAATTTTTGAATTAGATCGTGCTACTTTGAAATCGGATGGTGTTTTTCGTAGCAGTCCAAGAGGTTGGTTTACTTTTGGACATGCTTCGTTTGCTCTGCTCTTCTTTTTCGGACACATTTGGCATGGTGCTAGAACCTTATTCAGAGATGTTTTTGCTGGTATCGACCCAGATTTGGATGCTCAAGTAGAATTTGGAGCATTCCAAAAACTTGGAGATCCAACTACAAGAAGACAAGTAGTCTGATAGAACATTCTTTTGTTCCTTTTCGACTTTATTTTATTTTGTTTTTGTTGTGATTTGAATTTGACATAGGGAACCGGATAAATCTTGATTTGAATCATTGCATTTTGTTTTACTCTTGTTCTTTCTTTTTCTTTATCCGGGAGAGGATCCCCCAAAAACAGGTATGAAAGCTATAATTGTAAACCACGATCAAATCTATGGAAGCATTGGTTTATACATTCCTCTTAGTCTCGACTTTAGGAATAATTTTTTTCGCTATCTTTTTTAGAGAACCCCCTAAAGTTCCAACTAAAAAGATGAAATGATTTTTAATTATCTCAATTGAAGTAATGAGCCTCCCAATATTGAGATATTGGGAGGCTCATTACTTCAACTAGTCCCCATGTTCTTCGAATGGATCTCTTAGTTGTTGAGAGGGTTGCCCAAAAGCAGTATATAAGGCATACCCAGTAAAACTTACAAGTAAACCAGATATAGAGATGGCAACTAGGGTTGCTGTTTCCATTATTATATAATTTCAAGACCACAATGGATCTGATAAGATCCTTTATTTACAGCGGAATGGTATACAAAGTCAACAGATCTCAATGAATAAAAAATAGGACTTATGGCTACACAAACCGTTGAGGGTAGTTCTAGATCTGGTCCAAGACGAACTGTTGTAGGGGATTTATTGAAACCATTGAATTCAGAATATGGTAAAGTAGCTCCGGGGTGGGGAACTACTCCATTGATGGGTGTTGCAATGGCTCTATTTGCGATATTTCTATCTATTATTTTGGAGATTTATAATTCGTCCATTTTACTGGACGGAATTTCTATGAATTAGATTCACAAGAACCGACTAACTAGCTTTTCAATAGAAAGTAAAGTTAAGCATTTAGGTCTTTGATTTTTAGCCCATTCCTTTTTGATTTGGTAGTTCGACCGTGGAATTTCTTTGTTTCTGTATTTCCGGAATATGAGTGTGTGACTTGTTATAATTGATCCTATTGATAGTACAGAACATAAAATAGATCTGTCATCTTGATAGAGATGGTTTTACCCCATCAGATATTTATTCTAGTATCTGGAGCACGGAATATAGAAAATAGATTCGAAAGTATTAGAACTATGATTCATACTTAATATTTAGACCTCGCAACCGGACTTAAAAATCTTTTTCAAAGAGTTAGAAGTTAAGTTATAATAAATCGAAAGATTTTGATTCTTTCAAACCGCCACCGCTTATCTTTATTTTGATCAAAGGACAAACGTTTCTTTGGATTTTTTTCATTATATCTATTCATTGAATATGTGATGATCCAGTAGTTCTTACTCAGGGAATTTTTGGGCTTAGATTAAAGGTTTTTTTTTTCAATCATCGTGGTTCTGGTATGAATCTGAGGTTTTTTTTAATTGATTCATAGGGTCTTAACAAGAGAATTCCTATCAATAAGAATAATAAAGAAGACAGCAGTAAAGTCGCATTACACACACAAATAAAAAATAACACAAATAAAAGAAAAAATTAAGTAAATAGAATATTCAAGAGGCCTGTAACGATCAAGATAAAGACGAGTGAGCCGACTTGAGATTTTGGCATTATAACCACAAAGAATAGCTTTCGGATTTCTACTTTTTCTTATCTTCAGAGAAGATTGGAATCATAGGATTAAGTTAAGAGGTTTCAAACTTTCTATTACACATATCCGTTTCCGTTACAACCAGTATTGGGGTATTTCTGTTTGAGCCGTACGAGATGAAATTCTCATATACGGTTCTCAGGGGGGAGTTCCCTTGGTTTACCTATCTCAATAAAGTCTATGATTGGTTCGAAGAACGTCTTGAGATTCAGGCGATTGCCGACGATATAACTAGTAAATACGTTCCCCCTCATGTCAACATATTTTATTGTTTAGGAGGAATTACACTTACTTGTTTTTTAGTCCAAGTAGCGACGGGGTTTGCTATGACTTTTTATTATCGTCCGACCGTTACTGAGGCTTTTGCTTCTGTTCAATATATAATGACTGAGGCTAACTTTGGTTGGTTAATCCGATCAGTTCATCGATGGTCGGCAAGTATGATGGTCTTAATGATGATTCTGCACGTATTTCGTGTGTATCTCACTGGTGGTTTTAAAAAACCTCGCGAATTGACTTGGGTTACGGGTGTAGTTTTGGCTGTATTGACCGCATCTTTTGGTGTAACTGGTTATTCCTTACCTTGGGACCAAATTGGTTATTGGGCAGTCAAAATTGTAACAGGTGTACCTGAAGCTATTCCTGTAATAGGATCGTCTTTGGTAGAGTTATTACGCGGAAGTGCTAGTGTAGGACAATCTACCTTGACTCGTTTTTATAGTTTACATACTTTTGTATTACCTCTTCTTACTGCCGTATTTATGTTAATGCACTTTCCAATGATACGTAAGCAAGGCATTTCCGGTCCTTTATAGAGAATATGGATCATATATATTTGTAATCAATCATTTATCATTTGGGGGAGGAACAATAGTATTTCATTGCTACAAATATGGATTATTTAAAAGAATAAGACATGTATTTGGATATTTCCCTTCAACTTAACAAAATTGGATTTTTTATTTTATTTGACATACACGAATAGTTGAAGGGAATTCTCCGAAGAAAAAATGGATTATGGGAGTGTGTGATTTGAACTATTGATTGGACCGCGCAGATATATGACTTTCCCTTATCTGCCACATTTGAATTTACAATGAAATGTGTCTTTGTTCCAACCACCGCGCAAGCCCCCTACAGAGGATAGGCCGGTTCGCTTGAAGAGAATCTTTTCTATGATCAGACTCGATCATGTCCTGCATGAACAGGCTCTGTAAGATCCAGTAAAATAAGTGATGT